GTCCTTAGTTCTAAAGAAAATAAAGGTACAGCTGGTTGAATCCAACCTATTCTTGAAATAAACAACCCGCACACACTCCCTTTCCAAAAAAGATCAATACACCAATCACTACGCTGAGATTTATTAGATTTGTTGCTAAAATATCGGTATTAACCCCGAAACTCTCGGCGGATGGCCAGTGACCCAATAAAACGAAAGAATCGGTTACATTTTTCATAAGATCTCCTTTATATGGATAAACTCAAAAAATCATTATATTGCTTCACTTATTTATTACTTCTAAAAAGAAAATAGGTTCAAAATGAATTTTATGAATTTCCGTTTTTCAATTGAGATTTCCAATAGTAATAATACTTAAATTATTATTTTTTCGAATAAATTCAAATAAAATAGAATTAGCTAGAATTAGGTACTAGGTTTCATGTGAATTGCGAAATAGCCCCTTTGTTGGGGAATTTTTGCTTTGGGCTAAGGAAGGGGAAGGAAGGAAGAAAACGAGTGGGTAACACTAATTCTTCATCTTCAAATCAGTCCTTCCCTTGGGTTATTTTCTGAATGAATAAGTATAAGTAATTGTGTAGGGACGAAATTATAATTATAATATAATGTGAAAAAACAACCTGCACGTCCAAGACCCTAAAAGAAATATGAGAAATATGTCTTTCTTTTTCTCGGATTAAACAAAAGGATTTGCAAATAAAAGGGCTAATGCTACAACCAATCCATAAATTGTTAAAGCTTCCATAAAAGCTAAACTAAGTAATAAAGTACCTCGGATTTTTCCCTCTGCCTCGGGCTGTCTCGCAATACCTTCTACAGCTTGGCCTGCAGCAGTACCTTGACCAATTCCAGGTCCAATAGAAGCAAGCCCTACAGCCAATCCAGCAGCAATAACGGAAGCGGCAGAAATCAGTGGATTCATGATAGATAAGTTCCTCACACACAAAAAAAAGAAATGGTTAATGATACAATGAACCAATGAATTAGAACTTAATTATTCCATTGGAATATCCATCCAGTAGAAAGAATTAAAAATGCCAAATTTTAATTAATATATTATTAGATCATTAGTTATATCATTAGAAAGGCTTCATATTTTTTAGTTACTAATCGGAGAGTCTTTCTGACTACATCCAACTTGAGTGTCTCTATTCCTTGGTAATCGAAGCCTTTTTCGAGCTTTTTCGTTATTTTATCTATATTTTATTTCATTCACAGTTATAAACGAAACAAAAGGAAAGACCTCGGCTGACATCTCTAGCCAAATATAATATAAAATATACGTCTGTTTCTTACATAACGTAAACCGCCTATATGTCTCTTAAATTCAATCGGATTTTCTAATAATTCTTCGAAACATCTAATTGAAAAAAATTAACTTAAAAATAGAAACCTATAAGCATTAGATTCCACATATCTGGTGCAACCGCTCTCTACTAGCCAACTATGGTTTTTTCAAGAGACTCTATTACCATTAGATTCTATCTTGATAGAATCTAATCAATGATGACCCTCCATGGATTCGCCTATATAAGCTGCGGCTAAAGTTGCAAAAATAAGAGCCTGAATCCCACTTGTAAATAATCCGAGAAACATGACAGGTATAGGAACCACTAAAGGTACCAAAGAAACAAGAACAACAACTACTAATTCATCCGCTAATATATTTCCAAAAAGTCGAAAACTAAGTGATAGAGGTTTTGTGAAATCTTCTAAAATGTTAATGGGTAAAAGAATTGGGGTTGGTTGAATGTATTTACCAAAATAACCTAACCCTTTTTTTGTAAGACCCGCATAGAAATAGGCTACTGATGTGAGTAAAGCTAAAGCAACAGTAGTATTTATATCATTCGTGGGTGCGGCTAACTCCCCGTGAGGTAACCGTATGGTTTTCCACGGGAAAAGGGCCCCTGACCAATTAGAAACAAAAATAAATAGAAACATAGTTCCAATAAAGGGAACCCAAGGGCGATATTCTTCTCCAATTTGGGTTTTGCTCACGTCTCGAATAAATTCAAGGACATATTCCAAGAAATTCTGACCCCCTGTCGGAATGGTTTGTGGATTTCGAGCAGCTATAGCAGCTGAACCTAGTAAAATAGCAATTACAACCCAAGAAGTTATAAGTACTTGACCATGGATTTGGAAACCCCCTATTTGCCAATAAAAATGTTGACCTACTTCCACACCAGACATATCATATAACCCCTTCTTTAGTGTGTTGATTGAATATTCTATCATATTCATATTGTCCTCTGACATAAATATAACTTAAAAAATTTTATTTTGATTCAATTATCTCTTTCTCGATTTGTCTACTTTTTTAAAAAATTGACTTTTTTTTAGGATACCGATTAATCAAATCACCTAATATCAATATCACCAGCCTTTTCCCTTTAATTTATTAATTATATATAGTTTTTCAGGAACATTAACCAATTTTATTATATTATAAATTATAGGAATTGAAGTGTTGATTTCATAAAAAAATCAAGGATTTCTTACATAGCTAGAACGACCTTCACAAATTGCAAATACTAACTTGGTAAGAATTAATCGGATTGAAGATATAGCATCATCGTTTGCCGGAATCGGAAGATCGGCGAGATCCGGGTCACAGTTTGTATCGATTAAACAAATCGTCGGAATTCCCAAAGTAATACATTCTCGAAGGGCTTTATATTCTTTTTGTTGATCAATGATGATTACAATATCAGGTACTTCTGTCATATATTTAATCCCGCCCAGATATGTTTGCAAGTGAGATAATTGTCTCTTTACCACCGCGGCATCTCTCTTCGGAAGACGGGCAAGTCGCCCCGCCTTTTGTTCCATTCGTAAGTCCCTGAATTTATGAAGTCTTGTTTCTGTAGTGGACCAATTCGTTAACATACCCCCAAGCCACTTTTTATTAACATAATGACATCGAGCCCTTATTGCAGCCCATGCTACTGAATCAGCTGCTCTATTTTTCTTTTTTGTCCCAACAATTAAAAATTGTTTTCCCCTACTTGCTGCATCAAAAACTAAATCACAAGCCTCTGATAAAAAACGAGCAGTTCTGGTAAGATTTATAATATGAATACCCTTACATTTTGCAGAGATATAAGGTGACATTCGGGGATTCCATTTTCGAATACCATGACCAAAATGAACTCCCGCCTCCATCATCTCTTCCAAATTGATGTTCCAATATCTTCTTGTCATTTCTCCACACACTTTAACTCTTTTTTGAATAAAGAGATGAGGTATCCTGAAATAAAAAATTGTTCCAACGGAACCTTCTTTTTTAACCTGGATTGATCATTGATACACAACCCAAACCAAAAATTCCTGTCTATTTGTTATTTTTTTTTTAGTTTATGTATTTTATTACATTACTAAGATACTAAATTAATTAATTAAATAATAATAATAAAGATAAAAAAAAAGATGAATCTCTTCTCTTAAATCCCCCAAATCATTGTTGTTTTGATCTATCACCTAAATTCTTTGAAAAACAAGAATCCAACAATTCTCTGTGGTAAAACAAAATATCTCGCATTTCTCCCTCGAGTCTATTCTTGTTTTTTATTTTCAAAGGAATGCTAATGCTCTTATGTTGATTTGATCGGTGTACAAATCCCTTGAATCCAGTACCAACGGGTATCATCCCCCCCAGAACAACGTTTTCTTTTAATCCTTTCAACCAATCAATACGGCCTCGGAGAGCCGCTTTTGCTAAAACTCGAGCAGTTTCTTGAAAACTTGCTTCGGATATAAAACTTTGAGTATTCAGAGATGCTCTCGTTATTCCCAATAAGATAGTTCGGTAACCGATCGCTTCTTCCAAAGCGCGCCCCGTTCGTTCGGCTCGAAACAATCCAATTAGTTCTCCGGGCAAAAAAACATTAGATATTCCATCCTCTGAAACCAAGACTTTAGATGTTATTTGCCGTACAATAATTTCGATATGCCGATCATGAATCTGCACCCCCTGGGATCGATAAACCTTTTGGATCTTATTAACCAAAGAGATACGACTTTGCGCTATAGTTAACTCAGCCCCAACCAAGAATCCCCACGGAATTCCAAGAATTTCTTTTATACGTTCGTTCCAACCATTAATCCTCTTTTCTAGATTCATGGATATTGACTCAACCGAACGAACTTCGAAAACTTGTTCCACTTTTGGCAGACCTTGCGTTATATCATCAGACCTCGATTTTTCATATATACATGTAACTAGGGTATCCCCTTCATAAATGATTTCTCCATAATGACCATGAACTGTTGCTCCTGGGGTAGCCAAACAGGGCTTAGCCGCTCTTATTACTACTGAATCAAATTGAACAATTAGAATTTGACCGGGTTTTAAGTGCAGTCCATTTTTGTTTATACATATATTTTCACAAAGAAATTGTCCAAGACGCATTTTTGTAGATGTCTCGTCACAAAAATTGTAATGAAGAAAATCCCAATGAAAATGGAATGGATTCAAAATTATGTTACTACAAAAATCGGGATTATAAATTATTCCATTTTCATCCATTAAATAATATTGATATTTAAGGACTTGACAGGTTTGTTTTAAATTGTCCAGTTGTAAATAATTATTTATCAAGATCTGATTATGAGTTATTAAATGATAAAAAAAAAAAAAATTCGCAAAATTAAGGACTGTTCCTAAAGAACCGAATGAATTTTTAATTGGAATTAGGCGATCTTTTTTACTGGATTCTTTGGGATATTTTGCACTGTTGAGTGTGAATGGACCCATTCGAAAACAATTGGATGATGACAAAATTATAAAAGACTGACATTCCTTATTTTTACCCACCAACGTACGAACAGTTCCTTGATTTTGATTAAATGATTGTTGAAGTTTTGGCTTTGAATAAATGGAAAAAAACGGATTCATATTGGTATACTCTAAGCCATGATCAGAAAAAAGGGGGGGATTGTTTCTTTTACCGATATACGAAAGAGCCGTGTTCACTAAACCGATCTTTAGGAAATATCGAATTATACCAGTTGTCCTTACTTCAACAAATGAAGCACGGGCCTCTTCGATAGAAGAATCTTTTTTGTCTTGGTTCCAATTCAATACTAAACAAGTACGTACTAATTGAATACTTGTGTCATAAATTCCCCGAGTGACTTTGCCATTTCCATAAAGGATATAATTGAAAACTCGAAGTTGCACATTACCCCTTTCTTGCAACAGATCCCGAGGGAAAAGTGTTGCTAAATTGATACCGTCCGTGATTTCATATGTGACTACGGGTCGAACCAAAACAAAATACTTTTTTATATTTCTTATAGTAGGGGCTATCCGTTGAACATAGAGCCAATTTTTCCAATTTTTTGATTCCTTGTAATTTCTCTTTCCTGGTGGTATCAAAATGCCGCTGTGTCGGGATATCTTATCTGTCTCCCCAGGAAAATAGATATCGCCAGAAAAAATTTGAAGTTCAATCTTTTTTTTTTTCCTTTCCATCCGAACCACTCCGCCTACGCGGCTTCTTGTATTTAAAGTAATTTGTGTATCTACTCCAATGATACTATTGTTCCGTACCATTATCGAAGAAGATCCGGGTAAAATATGTACTTCCTGGGAAATGAAAAAAAACCGATCTACTTTCCTTTGGTATTTTGGTCGAAATTCTTTGACTCCTCGATACTCAATCAAATCCTCTTTTTTAACGCTGGAATGCATTTCTATAGTCTCATATTTAGTAATTCCCGAACTATTTGTTCGGTATCGAGGATCATTGAAATAAGCAAAAATACTATTTCTACGGAAAATACCATTTATGGGTATTTCAATCGAGATACCGTCGGAAAGGGACATTAATTCTTTTTCTCGTTCTTGACTCAATTGAAATTGAAATGGAATGATTAATCTATTTTTTCGCCTCTTTGCCAATAAATCGGAGTTTTTTGCAGGATATATGTGATTACAATGACCCATCCCATTAAGTTCTGAATAATTCGGACTCCTATGTTCTTTTTTACTATATTTTTTAATAGAAGGATCAGAAAATTTATTTTGTACTTGATCATTTTTTTTTTCGAAAGAAAGAGAATTCCCGGTTGTTTGATCTTGATCCTTGTGGAGTGAAAAGGAGACTACACTGGATCTGTATGGCCTTCCCGACAAGATCCATAAACGGCTTGCTTTTGGTAAGAGATGAACATTACCGTATGTAAATGCGGGTGCATGATACACATCGGTACTCCAGTGCATTTCTCCTCCTGAATCAGAATAAATATGTTTTCGAACTTTTTCCTTAAAATTCAGAGTCGATGCCCCCGCACGAATTTCGGCAATAACTTGTTCGGATTCAACATATTGATCATTTTGAACTAAAAGAAAACTTTTTGGAGGAATATTCACATTATGTAGACTATCTTCGCTCTCAATAGTGACATACAAGTCTATATAACATAAAAAAGCAGGGTGTCCATGACGTGTACGTGTGGGATGCACCAACTCCTCATTAAATTTAATTTTGCCATTATAAGGGGCTCGTACATATTCTGCAGTACCCCCTGTGAATACTCCGCCCGTATGAAAAGTTCTTAATGTTAGTTGAGTACCGGGCTCCCCAATGGATTGACCTGCAATAATACCTACAGCTTCTCCTAATTCGACTAGGTCGCCGTGAGTAGGACTTCGGCCATAACATAATCGACAAATCCAAGACGTACTCCTACAAGTAAAAGGAGTTCGAATGGCTATTGGTTGGGTTCGAAAGGTTATGAATCTATTTACAAGCCCAACCCCGATATCTTGATTGCGAGTCGCAATGCATCGCGAACCCAGATATATATCGTCTGCTAATACGCGACCTATTAATATTCTTTCCGGCATCCTGCCGTTTCTAGGACTTACAGAAATTCCCCGAATGGTGCCACAATCTGTCCTACGTACAACAATATGTTGAACTACTTCGACAAGCCTGCGCGTAAGATATCCCGCATCTGATGTTCGTACAGCGGTATCCACAACCCCTTTGCGGGCTCCGTAGCAAGAAATTATATATTCTGTTAAAGAGAGTCCTTCGCGTAAATTGCTTTGAATAGGTAAATCAATCATTTGTCCTTGTGGATCGGACATTAATCCTCTCATACCTACTAATTGATGTACTTGAGACACATTTCCTCTAGCTCCCGAAAACGACATTATATGGACTGGATTATAAGGGTCAGTCATCCTAAAATTAGGATTCATTTCTTGTCGCAAATATTCACTTGTAGAATACCATATCTCGATGGATTGGCGTAATTTTTCTACTGCATGGACATTTCCATAATGATGGTGTTTTTCTAAAATCAAACTTTGCTGTTCAGCATCTTGAACTAGCCATCCCTTAGAAGGTATTGTTAAAAGATCATCAATTCCTAATGAAATGGATGTAGCAGTGGCTTGCTGGAAACCCAGAGTCTTTACTTGATCCAGGATGTGTGCTGTATATGCCATTCCAAAGTGATCTATTAATCTGCTAATAAGTCGTTTCATAGCAGTTCCATCTATCGATTTATTGTGAAAGACCAAATTGGTCCGTTCTGCCATAAGTACCTCCATATTCCGCTTAAGTAGAAGTAGACAATGAATGGTTTTTAGTTAGTGATTATAAAACTTCCTTTTCTGAATCTTAATTCACCGAAAAATTGATGGATTGTGATGCTAGTTGAACCCGAAAGACTCGAATTACACAGATATCATAGAATTACTTAAGTATGGTCTTATTTAAGTACCATATGAGTAGGCTCGACAAAATCCTTGTATAGCTTCTTCAATCTCTCGATAAAGATAAATATGACCAACAGTAGTTCGAATGTATATAAAAAGAATTTCTTTTTTTATATTTCTTTTTATTAGATAGTGTGCATAAATCTCATGATAAGTGCCCAAGGATTCATAGTGAACTTCGACAGGAGCTTCTCTTGAAGCAATAATACGTTGATCTAGTCGCCACCGGAGCCACAAAGGACTATCCAAATTGATTTTTTTCTGACGATAAGCTCCAATTGCATCATAGGAATTACAAAAAAAGGGTTCTTCCATATCCATATACTTATAATTCTTATCGTCAATTCTTTCATTTTGGTCGTTTTTGCGATTCCATGGATTATATCTATTTGCACAAATACCTCGCCGAGTCCCACTTGTTAATATATAGAGTCCAATAAGCATATCTTGCGTTGGTACGGAAATAGGATCTCCAATAGCTGGCGACAAAAGATTCATATGAGAAAACATAAGTAAACGAGCCTCTGTTTGAGCCTCTAAGGATAAAGGTACATGAACCGCCATTTGATCCCCATCAAAGTCTGCGTTGAATCCTTTACAAACTAATGGATGTAAACAAATCGCGCGCCCTTCTACTAAAATGGGTTGGAACGCCTGTATGCCTAATCGATGCAGAGTAGGCGCGCGATTTAACAATATAGGATGCCCCTGCATAACTTCCTTAACTATTTTCCATATAATAGGTCCTTTTTCCCGAATTTTACTTTTAGCAACTCCTATGTTCGAAGCAAGATGTTGTCTAATTAGACCACGAATTATAAATGTCTGGAAGAGCTCGATTGCAATTTCAAGAGGCAATCCACACTGATGTAATGAAAGCAAAGGGCCTACGACAATGACGGAACGACCGGAATAATCGACCCGTTTACCAAGTAAAGTCTCGCGAAATCTTCCCTCTTTACCTGCAATTACATCCGAAAATGACTTGTAAACTTTATTATGCCCGTCCCTCATCGGTTGCCCGCGAATTCCATTATCAAGAAGTGTATCCACGGCTTCTTGTACCAATTTCTCTTGACACATTACTACGTCTCCGGGCGTAGATCTACTTTTTGTTAATAGATCTGTAAGAGTATTATTCCGAGAGATGACTCTTCTATAGAGTTCATTAATATCCGAACTCATTAATTTTCCTCCATCTATCTGAAAGATTGGTCGCAATTCGGGAGGAAGAACTGGTAATAGACATAAAACCATCCATTCTGGTTCTATATTTGTTCGAATAAAATGCTTAGCTAATTCCATGCGTCTAACTAAAAAAGCTTTTCTTCTTTCAACTTTTCGGTCTTCCCATTCATCCCCTGTGGGTTCTTTTTCTCCTAACTCTTTCCATTCTGCGAATGAATAATCTATAATAGTTCGCAAATCCAAATCGGCTAATTGTTCTCGAATAGCACCTGCTCCAGTAGATATTTCTCTATTTCGAAATGCATCAAAACCTTGGGTAGTAAAAAAAAGCGGGATGCTGTATTTCCAAGATTGGATTTCATATTCGAATAAACCTCGTAACCGTAAAAAAGTAGGTTTTTTTGCTATGGGCCTAGCAAATGAAAAATTGGGATAGGATCCTATAGGATCTCCTCCTTCAAAACTGGACGTGAAAGTTTCCTCTCGCCCGGCTCAAGTAGTTACAGCAAAGAAATTAAAGAAAGGAATTCTCACTTTCAAAAAAATTTTTAAATTATATAGCATCTCCAAAATAAAAGATCTACTCTTTACTCAAGTTTCCTTGAAGACTAAGCATCATTGCCTTGATTCATTCTTTTTTTACTTTTTTTGTGAATTCTTTTTTTTATTCAATTCAATTAAATTACAACAAAAATAAATTATGAAATTCTTGAGTAGTCTACCCCCCCCCTTCGAATGATCAATCCCCTAAAAAAAAAAAGAATTGTAATTCAAAAGAAATTTACTTGTCTATGTATTGTTCCATTTGATCTTTTAGGTCACGACTTCACCTCGACGGTTATACCACGTCCCTTTAAATTAAAGCCTATATGCGACGGATAGCCTCTTGTAACCATACCCTATTTGCTTGCTTACGCGAACATAATTTCTTTATAAATGAACCAGAATAGTTAATGTTAATTCCGCAAAAACAACAAAAGAAGTCTTTTTTTACGAGGTACAACTATAAATTAATCTTTTGTTGTTACGAAATCGACCATGGATCAATTCCCCCTTTAATTATTTAATTAGAAG